CATGCCAAATGTGTCCGAAAAAGAAGAGCAAAGCAAACGTAGCATGCCCAAAAGTGAACCAACCTCTTGGACTACTACGAAAAACACCATCGGATTTCAAAGTAGCCCGGTCTAATTCAAAAATTTCACCTAATTGTGCACGTCTAGCATATTTTTTCACAGTAGCAGGATCACTATAACTGACTCCATTGAGTTCGCCACCATAGAACTCGACGGTTACACCTACTTGTTCAACACTATACTTTGATTCGGCCCTTCGAAAAGGAACATCTGCCCTCACAATTCCGTCTCCGTCTACCAAAACTACCGGGAATGTTTCAAAAAAAGTAGGCATACGACGTACAAAAAGCTCGCGCCCTTCTTTATCTCTAAAGACGGGGTGTCCTAACCATCCAACAGCTATTCCATCCCCGCTGTCCATTGAGCCCGCTCTGAATAATCCCCCTTTTGCCGGATTATTACCAATGTAATCATAAAAAGCTAATTTTTCAGGAATTTTAGACCAAGCTTCCGATAAACTCAGATTTTCGGCTAGTCCGGCACCAACTCTTCGATATATTTCTTGCTGGAAGTATCCCTGATCCCATTGATAACGAGTGGGACCAAATAACTCGATTGGAGTAGTTGCTGAACCATACCACATAGTTCCAGCAACAACAAAAGCTGCAAAGAAAACAGCAGCGATACTACTCGAAAGTACAGTTTCAATATTGCCCATACGTAATCCTTTATATAGACGTTGAGGCGGACGGACACTAAGATGGAATAGGCCCGCTAATATTCCCAGTGTACCCGCTGCAATATGATGAGAGGCGATTCCTCCCGGAACAAAAGGATCAAAACCTTCCGCGCCCCACGCTGGACTTACAGATTGTACTTTTCCAGTTAGTCCATAAGGATCGGACACCCATATTCCAGGACCATATAAACCTGTTACATGAAATGCGCCAAAGCCAAAGCAAGCCACCCCTGAGAGAAATAAATGAATTCCAAAGATCTTGGGCAAATCCAAAGAGGGTTTTCCCGTACGTTCATCACAGAATATTTCTAGGTCCCAATACACCCAATGCCAGATGGCCGCCAAAAAGCACAAGCCAGAAAACACAATATGTGCCCCTGCCACGCCTTCATAACTCCAAATACCCGAATTCGTTACAGTTCCTCCTGAAATATTCCAACCACCCCACGAATTGGTTATTCCTAAACGAGTCATGAAGGGTATAACGAACATACCTTGTCTCCACATTGGGTCAAGAACGGGGTCAGAGGGATCAAAAACCGCTAATTCGTATAGAGCCATCGAACCGGCCCAACCAGAAACTAGAGCCGTATGCATTATATGGACAGAAAGCAATCGACCGGGATCATTCAATACGACAGTATGAACACGATACCAAGGCAAACCCATGGAAATACCCCTTTATCAAAAAAAAATAGACACTATGTAACTTTATCACATTGGAATATACTATGTACTTTTCAGCGGATTCTGTATGAGAAAAGGTTACTATTTATTTTATTCTATTCCGTTGAAAATAACGGAAGAATTCTATTCGTAAGAACAAAGAGAAGCAGATCTATTCTATACCCGATAAGTACCAATACGCAATGGGAGCATCGGTCCCATTTTGTGGGAACAAAGGCATGGATACTTGTTTATTATTCGAACAATCGATCCCTTCATTAAAAGTTTTATTTATTCATTCTGTCTTTCTCTAAAAACCTTCCAATTTATGTATAAACTAGTAGAATAAACAGGAAAAAAATGATGAAGACAATAAACTCATTCTTACGTTTCCATATTAAAGTGAAGTATAGTACTTAATTTTTTCTTTAATTTAATGCCCATTGGTGTTCCAAAAGTACCTTTTCGGAGTCCTGGAGAGGAAGATGCAGTTTGGGTTGACGTATAGTGCGACTTGTCAGACATATTGGGTCATATGGGATTTCCCCGTTTTCTCCCCCGATCGAGATATCCTCTGTTTCGCCCAAGAAATATTGTATTGATTGGTTCTTCAATCATTCGGAGCGTAAAGTGAAATTAGATCAATTTCTGTTGAGGATCAATATTATCAATTAGAAGAATTTATGGTTGACTTGGACTAATAAAATATCCAGGCTCCGTTCAGAAAATACCAAATTGGTAATAGTAATATATGTACAATTGCCACTTGTAGCATAGACGATTCTTAATACTTAATTATAGGATTATAGGGGCGATCTCAAACTGCCATGCCAACCAGTATGATGAATACATCGAATAGTTTGGGGAAGGCATAAAACGAAAAAAAAATCGTAGCAAAAAGAAGTGGTACTGGGACCATTTGTCCTATATGTGCAAATAGAATTCGGATAGATCTTTCCCCGGAGTAGAACATGAACCTAAAAGAATTGAAAGGACCCATTCAGGAACAAGAAAATAACATCGTGATTTGAATCACGACGAAACAATACATCAATGAAAGGTTAATTCAAGAAATTAAGTTCAGTAATAAATTCTTTTTTTTTTAGGGGAGGTGCCGGTGCCCAAAACTTATGTTTTTTGAAAAATATAAGAAAAGAAAAACCCCTTTATTTTCATTAGAAAAACAGAAATCTGTTACAAAAAAAAAGAGATAGGATTGGAATCGACACATTGATTCTTTTTTCGCAATTTTTTTGAACCGTATGCATCCAAAGATGCGCGTACGGTTCAAAAGGGATAAAATTTTGTCCTAATCAACCGACTTTATCGAGAAAGATTACTTTTCTTAGGCCAAGAAGTTGATAGCGAGATCTCAAATCAACTTGTTGGTCTCATGGTATATCTCAGTATAGAAGATGATACTAAGGATCTTTATTTATTTATAAACTCCCCCGGCGGGTGGGTAATACCAGGAATAGCTATTTATGATACTATGCAATTTGTTTCGCCCGATGTACATACAATATGCATGGGATTAGCCGCTTCAATGGGATCTTTCATTCTGGTCGGAGGAGAAATTACCAAACGTCTAGCATTCCCTCACGCTTGGCGCCAATGAGTTTTTATTTGAAAAAAAAAAAGAAGACTATGCCTTCGCCATATCAAATGTAAATAATAGGTAATAATAGCATGGCACTTCGAGTTCGATATGAACAAACTAGTATTGTTTTTCCTAACATGAGATTTTGTATCGAGATAGTAGTATGAAACGAAGGTTATTTCCGATTTGATCTTACGGGTCGGGAGTACGTTTCAGCGTCACAAACCATTTTTCTTCCACACCAGAAGAGAAGTCTCTTTCTTATATTTATGTTACGAAAGAAAGAGTACAAAAATGAAAAAAAAAAAGATCATTTTCCTTATTTGATCGTATTAAAAAGAAACTTTGGGATTGCTAAATCACAGACGAGATAAATATAGAAAGCAACAGAACCATCATAGTATTTTTTGACTCTTATAATAGGAAAAGAAGGGTGGTAAATGGATCATTCAACGATCTGGATCGGATGGATTCCATTTTTTTCTTCGATAGAATAGAAGAGAGGAAAAAGGAAATTCCATTGCAGAGCCGTATGCAATGCACAAAGGATGCCTGTACGGCTGTTCAAGTCTATTTATTTTTTTTCTTCTTGTTTTTTTTATCCCTTACTTTAGCCCAATCCTGCGAAATAGAAGAACCGTTCATGCATGATGTTATATCAATATTATCAGGGTTATGATTCACCAACCTGCTAGTTCTTTTTATGAGGCGCAAGCAGGGGAATTTATCCTGGAAGCAGAAGAACTACTGAAACTTCGCGAAACCCTCACAAAGGTTTATGTACAAAGAACGGGCAACCCTTTATGGGTTATATCCGAAGACATGGAAAGGGATGTTTTTATGTCAGCAACAGAAGCCCAAGCTCATGGCATTGTTGATCTTGTAGCAGTCGAAAATGAAAATACTGGAGATTTCGTGTAAATACACGATTCTTTTTCATTTTCAAGGCATAATTCGAATTTTCCGCGATTTGATATTGAATGGAAATAATTCATAATCATCAATCATCAGGTTAAGATCGATCTAAACCAACCTATTTTATTATATATGTATGATATGCCGACAATTAAACAACTTATTAGAAACACAAGACAGCCAATAAGAAATATCACGAAATCGCCCGCACTTCGAGGATGTCCTCAGCGTCGGGGAACATGTACTAGGGTGTATGTGCGACTCGTTTAGATCATGAGTTGGAACAAACGAAACAATTTTTCCATTACCAATCACAAGTACCAATGAATAGGATAGATAGAGTGGAAAAAAGCCATTTTTACTATTTAAAAATGAGAATCTATCATATACCTATATTTTTGTGTATGAAATTTATGGTTTCCGTTGGTGCAAATCCAATCACCTCAATTTGAGATGAGAAGCAATTCCCCATTGGTAGCAACTAGTTATTCCATTAAGCGGAGGAAATAGTACTATAAGAAGCAAAAAGTTATGTTTCTATTCTTGAAAGAACGGACTAACAGGGTCAGCTACCTAGCCAACTTTCATAATTAAATGCCGTCACTGTATGGATAGCCTTTTTTGTGAAAAGAGCTATTACTGTATAATTATAATTGATTGGTAGAGCCAAAGAGAGTGAACTATACAAGTTCACAATAACATTTGATTAAATGAAAGAAGAGGCTCCGGTGTATAGAGAGGACCTCACCGTTTATGAAGTAACCATAGAAACGATGGAACCCACTATTTTTTTTTCTGTTATTTATTTAATATTGTTATGTTATAAAATTTCTTATTTCCAGGTATTTTACCTGGAAGGAATAAAAAATCGTGGTTGGGAAGGTCATAGTAGCAAAAGCCATTGGAATTTTTTTTTTTATATATCGGAATAATCCGTTTTGTTATTAATCAACCGGGGGATAAAAGGATGACTGAAAGAAGAGAAATCAATTAGTTATTCATTCATTAAAGTTTAATTTGATTCAATGACCAGAGTTAGACGAGGATATATAGCTCGGAGACGTCGAACAAAAATTCGTTTATTTGCATCCACTTTTATAGGGGCTCATTCAAGACTTACTCGAACCATTACTCAACAGAAAATGAGAGCTTTGGTTTCCTCTCATCGAGATAGGGGCAGGCAAAAGAGGGACTTTCGTCGTTTGTGGATCACTCGGATAAATGCAGCTGCTCGCGAGAACGGGGTATTCTATAGTTATAGTAGATTAATACACAATCTGTACACGAAGCAATTGCTTCTTAATCGTAAAATACTTGCGCAAATAGCTATATCAAATAAGAATTGTCTTTACATGATTTCCAATAAGATTATCAAATAAAAGAAATTTTTAAGTCATATATAGGATATAGGAATGATTGAAACAGAATTGAATTCCCCGGAGAATGGACTCCGGGAAGATAGAATAAAAATAAATTAAGTAAAAATTAAGTTAAGTAGTAGGAATGAATGAACATCTTTCAAAAAAAAAAGATTTATTCTTTCCTATTTGTTGTTTCTTATAACACAACAATCAAATCTGGATTTGAGGCTTTTTCGAACAAAACATCAATCTGAGCTTGAATTCCGATTGGAGTTTTGAATCAATGGAAGAGTATATCTATTTATTTCTGGTTCTAGGACCGGTAGTTCTAGGGATCGACTCGGCTCTCTCAAACTGTTTTTCATTATTAAGAAAAGGTAACAAAGATAAAATACGGGCTTGTTTTATAGCAATAGTAATTAATCGTTGTTGTTTCAAGGTCAATCTATTCACCCGTCTAGATAATATTTTTCCTTGTTCACTAATAAATCGACTAATTAAACTCATGTTTCTATAATCAATTCGATCCCCCGATTCAATTGGGGGAAAACGCCTACGAAAAGATCGCTTGGATTTACGAAAGGGTTGCTTGGATTTATCCATGGTTTATTCCTTATCTCTAAAATTCTATTTCTTTATTCATTTCAGATCCAACCCAAATAGGTTTTATTTTTATTTGTATATTATATACATATGTATATATGTTAAGGTTAAGTTCTTCCTTTTCCTGCTCCTTTGAAAGATCAAATACACGTTCCGTTCGATCTATTTCTTTATTTCCCCATGAATCGTATGCTTGTGACAATAGCGACAAAATTTTCTCAAATCTAATCGACTGGGTGTATTGTGTCGATTCTTTTGAGTAATATATCTAGAAATGCCTGGCGCTTTCTTATTGACACCATTTTGGACACAACTGGTACATTCCAAAATAACTCTAACTCGCACATCTTTACCCTTAGCCATGAACCCCCTTTGATTTTTTGTTTGATCGACTTAACTCTTCTATTTTCGACCCGAACCTAAGAAGACGAAAAGAACAAAAAAGAAAAAAATCAATAGTAATAGAAGTTACTAACTAGAAATTCCATTTCTAAAGATTTCGTTGTAATTCTAATTAATATTAATAGAATTAAGAATATACTATATAGTATAGTAATAATGTAAGTAGTATAGTAATAATGTAAGTAATACAATTTTTTTCTAACTATGAATCATTCCTACCCTACCTTAATCCCAGTATTTCATTTAAGTATTTTTTTCTCTGCTATGATTTTGTGGAGCTTTTTTGTACCTTAGACTGGACCTCCTTTCCATTTCTGTTCTCCAAAATGGGATCTTTAGATCCACTGGATTTTTGCTGAGGTTCCATATACTTTTTCTTTCTCTTTCCTTCCTATCCTAAAGAACCGAAAAAAGGGAGGGCGAAGTTTTAGTCACGTCACGTAGAATTGTATCTCAAAATTTCTTTATCTTTATTTTTTCGCATATTAATAACTAGTAACTAGAATTAAAAAAAAGGGAATGACAAAGCATCTGGGAATAAACGATTAATTTCTATCAATAGACCCGCTAAAGACCCAAACCATAGAGTAGTTAGCACAGGTGCTGTGGAAAGATATGTTTTTATATCTCGCATTGAAAATCCTCCTTCTTTATTGTAATACATATATGGTCAGATGCTGTAGTTCAAGATCATTTGTATTTTTTTTGTACGGAATTTGTAACAAAACAAAAATAAATATGTACAATGAACAGTAGATGAGATTTTCCTATCCCTGTCCCTAAAAAAGAAAAAGGACTCTTCTTCTTCCTAAGCATTACCAATAAATATTCATTCTTTTTTTATACGTTAGGTTTCAGATGTATATAATTCTTTTATTATATGAAACCAAAAAGAATAAATGACAAGAAAATTGTATATGGATAGAGGAGAAAAGAATGATGTGGAAAACAAGACATGGATTTTGTACAATGACACTGTACAACAATTTTCATTTTAAAAAGGGATGTAGCGCAGCTTGGTAGCGCGTTTGTTTTGGGTACAAAATGTCACGGGTTCAAATCCTGTCATCCCTACCTATTACTTCTCCTATGGGCGGTAACGAGGGATTAATTGAGTGAGATTGATTAAAAAAAATTGGAAATAATCTTTTATTTTTGCATACCAATGTATGCAAGACGCATTGGGGGTACAAAAACAAGAAAATCCTTTTCTT